AAAAAAAAATTTAGGATTCATGAATAATTTAAGAAATTTTATTAGTAGATGGTTTTTTTCAACAAATCATAAAGATATTGGTACATTATACTTAATATTTGGTGCTTTCTCTGGTTTATTAGCAGCTTCATTTTCTATCTTAATTAGAATAGAATTAGTACAACCTGGTAATCAATTTCTTTTGGGAAATCATCAATTATATAATGTAATTATTACCGCACATGGTTTATTAATGCTATTTTTTATGGTAATACCAGCTTTGATTGGTGGTTTTGGTAATTGGTTTGTGCCTATTATAATTGGTGCCCCTGATATAGCTTTCCCAAGATTAAATAATATTAGTTTTTGGTTAATACCACCATCATTAATTCTTTTATTAACTTCTGCTTTTGTAGAAGTTGGAGCTGGTGTTGGTTGGACTATATATCCTCCTTTATCTTCAATTCAAGCTCATTCCGGTGCAGCTGTGGATTTGGCTATTTTTAGTTTACACGTGTCAGGTATCTCATCAATTTTAGGAGCTTCTAACTTTATTACAACAATTTTTAATATAAGAAACCCTGGTCAGAATATACATAGAATTCCTTTATTTGTATGGTCAATTTTAGTTACAGCATTTTTATTATTATTAACATTGCCCGTATTAGCTGGAGGAATCACAATATTATTGACAGATCGAAACTTCAACACTAGTTTTTACGATCCTGCAGGCGGTGGAGATCCTGTATTATATCAACATTTATTTTGGTTCTTTGGGCATCCTGAAGTATATATTTTGATTTTACCAGCGTTTGGTATTATTAGTCAAGTTATTTCTACTTTTTCAAGAAAACCAGTTTTTGGTTATCTAGGTATGGTTTATGCTTTAATGTCTATTGGTATTTTGGGATGTCTAGTATGGGCTCATCATATGTTTACTGTAGGTATGGATGTTGACACACGAGCATATTTTACAACTGCCTCTATGATCATTGCAGTCCCAACTGGTATTAAAGTATTTAGTTGGATTGCAACAATGTGGGAAGGTTCAATTCAATTAAATACTCCTATATTATTTGCAATTGGTTTTATTATTTTATTTACTATTGGTGGTTTAACTGGTATTGTTTTAAGTAATTCTGGATTAGATGTTGCATTTCATGATACTTATTATGTAGTTGCACATTTCCATTATGTTTTATCAATGGGTGCTTTATTTGGTATTTTTGCAGGTTTTTATTACTGGATTGGTAAAATTTCGGGTAAACAATATCCTGAAATTTTGGGTCAAGTTCATTTTTGGATTACTTTTCTAGGTGTAAATTTGACGTTTTTTCCTATGCATTTTTTGGGTTTAGCGGGCATGCCTCGACGTATTCCTGATTATCCAGATGCTTATGCGGAATGGAATTTGGTAGCTAGCTTTGGTTCTTATATTACCTTGTTTGGGACTTTACTTTTCTTTTATGTTGTTTATGTTACATTGACAGAAGGTCAATTTTGTTTAGACAATCCTTGGCAATATTTGGATGATAACCAAGTTGTGTCTAAAAGTTCAACAACCTTAGAATGGTTAGTTTCGTCACCACCTGCATATCACACATATGTAGAAATTCCTGTAATTAAAGAAACAGTTGTGTAATTGCAATAACGTTTATAAGGGAGAGAGAGAGAGAGGAGGCCATTCCAGGCCCCTTTCTCAAGTATATCACGACTAAATTAGTCGTGATATACTTGAGAAAGGGGCCTGGAATGGCCTCCTCTTTATTCCCAATCTAGTGCACCTTTAAACCATTCATAAAAAAAACCAAGAGTTAAAATAAATAAAAAAATGTATATGGAAAAAAAACCTTCTTTACCCAAATATCCTAGACAAACACTCCATGGGTATAAAAAGCTAACTTCTAAATCAAAAATAAGAAATAAAATTGCAACCAAGTAGAATCTGATATCGAAAGTTGTACGAGCATCATCAAAAGGGTTAAAACCACATTCATAAGCACTGATTTTTTCAGAATCAGCTTTTTGAATTGAAAAAACGTACGAAAAAATAAAAATAATTAGAGATAATAGAAATGTCAAAAAAAGAAAAACAAGAATAATTCCGTACTCTATAAGCATTTATAAATAAACAAATTTTGACAACTATGTAGGAAGCCAATCCATCATTGTTATAACACAAGATGTGAAAATAACCCATCCTAAACTAAATGGTAGAAAAACTTTCCAGCTTAAATATATTAATTGGTCATATCTATATCTAGGAAAAGCTGCGCGAACCCAAACAAATCCAAATAGTAAAATTGCAACTTTTAAACCAAACCAAACAACTCCCGGAATCCACTGAAAAATGATAATACTAAAAGGAGGTAACCAACCACCAAAAAATATAATAGTTATCATACTAGCTATCAAAACTATATTTGTATATTCGCCTAAAAAAAATAAAGCAAAAGTTATTGCTGAATATTCCACATTGTAACCTGCTACAAGTTCTGCTTCTGCCTCTGGTAAGTCAAATGGAGCGCGATTTGTTTCAGCTAAACTAGAAATGAAAAATAGTAAAAATAAAGGAAATAATGGGATAATGTACCAAACAGCTTGTTGTGCTAAAACAATCTCACTTAAATTTAAAGAACCAGAACATAATAATACATTAACAACAATAAAACCAATTGAGACTTCATATGAAACTATTTGTGCAGCTGACCGTAAACCACCTAGAAAAGCATATTTTGAATTACTTGACCAACCTGCTATAATAATACCATAAACACTTAGGGAAGAAATAGCCAAAACGTATAATAATCCTATTGATAAATCACTCAGCACAAATCCTTCATCAAATGGAATAACAGCCCAACTAGCCAATGATAAAAAAAATGTAATAATAGGTGCCATAAGATAAATAAATATATTAGCACTATTAGGTAAAATAGTTTCTTTGATAAAAAGTTTAAGACCATCGGCTAATGGTTGTAATAAACCAAAAATTCCTACAATATTGGGTCCTTTACGCTTCTGTATAGCACCTATAATTTTTCTTTCAGCCAATATTAAATAAGCCACACTAATAAGCAATGGTACAATAATGCCAATTCCTTTAATAATAATAATGATAAATTCCGTAATCATAAAAGATAACCTATTTTTTTTTATTTACATTATAACAATTATATAAATAATATTTATAATAAGATTAGGATTCAAACAAAAAAGAGTTAAAGATAATACTGAAAAACTTAATACATTTGCTTTCAACCTATCAATAGGTAAATAAATTGGCCATATTTCAAAATTATCAAAGTATATAATTTTGATAATTCGAATATAATAAAAAGCGGCTAAACAACTTATTAAAATGGAAAAAATTACCAAACTATAAAATGAATTTTCCAAACACGTCAAAAACACTATTAGTTTAGCAAAAAAACCAGCCAAAGGTGGGATACCTGCTATAGAAAAAAAAATAATTAACATAGAAAAGGCTACCATTGGTTGGGTCTTTGATAATATTATAAATTCATTTATATAACGAGCTTGCTGATTTACCTTGTAACTTGTAACACTTCTTAGACTGGAGAACGATGAGAAAATTCCTAGGTTTATTAAAATATAAATTATAATATAAAAAAATAAACTATAAAATCCATTGCAATTTGCACTAGACACTGCCATTATTATAAAACCCATATGATTAATTGAACTATAAGCTAAAAATCTTTTAAATTTGGTTTGTATGAAAGCAATAAATGTACCTAAAAATAGTGAAAAAAAGGCACAAAAAATTACTAATTTTTGCCAAATGCTAAATAGATCGTAAAAAGCAAAATTAAATAGATTTATAAACAAATAAAAAATAATAACTTTCGTAAAAATTGTAAATAAAGCTATAACACTTGTTATAGTACCTTCATAAACATCAGGGCTCCACATGTGAAAAGGAGCTGCACTTAATTTAAAAAAAAAGGATACACTAATTAAAACCAAACCTAGTAGCAATTGTATTGGAAATTCTATAACATTCTTGTTCTCAATTAGATTTTGAATAAAAATATTTAAATCGGTAAAATTTGTAATTCCAGTATATCCATAAATTAATGAAATTCCGAATAGTAAAATACCAGTAGAAAACACACCTAAGATAAAATATTTTAAGCCTGCTTCTGTTGAAAATTCTGAAGTTCTTTTAATAGTTGCTAACACATAAAATGTTAAATTTAATATTTCTAAAGATATGTATATTGATATCAAATCAAATGTAGAAATAATTAAAAATATTGCCAAAATGGTTAATAAGAATAATAAAAAAAATTCGAAAATATTTAATTTTTCTAGATGAATATTTGATACAATTAAAAAGATGTAAAAAATACTGATGATCAATAAGGTTATTTTTATCCATTTTAAACTTTGATTCGAAAAAAAGAAATTTGAAAAATAAACACTTGAAAAATCAGATGATTTAATTAAAAAAAATAATGTGAATAAAAAAACTATAATAGTGAGATATCCAATGCTTCTCAACAAGACAGGATATCCGTAATTCTTATTTGTTGAAATAGAAACACCATAAATTAAAAGAATAAAAAAACTAAAAATTATAAATAATTCGGGCATAAAAAGGTAAATATCAATCATACTAATTAAAATGTTCATTGTATTATTTTTTTAAATAATATGAGATATTAATCTCACAACAGTTATATGAATAGGTTTAAGAAATATGTTAGGATATAAACCTATCCATAAAGTTAAAACAATTAAAGGCAAAAGTGCTATGAATTCTTTTTTTGAAATGTCTTGTAAAAAATTGAAGTATTTTTCTTTTAGATTTCCAAACACTATTCTATTATAAAACCACAAACAATATGATGCACTTAAAATTATACCAAAAGCACTAAAAATAGTTAGTAAAGCACTACTCTGTGATAATCCAACTAAAATTAAAAATTCACCAATAAAATTGCTTGTTCCTGGAAATCCTAAATTAGCTAGAACAAAAAAAAATAATAAAGTACTAAAAATAGGCATAAAAATAACCAAACCACTATAATATTTCAAAATTCTTGTATGATATCTATCATAAAGAATACCCACACATAAAAACAATGCACTAGAAACAAATCCATGACCTAATATTAGTAATATACTACCTTCTATACCCTCCATATTAAAAGAAAAAATGCCTAATATTACATATCCTATATGTGCAATAGAACTATAAGCAACAATTTTTTTTAAATCAATCTGTCTTAAAGTTGTTAAAGAAGCATAAATAATTGCTAAGATACTTAGTATATAAATAACAGGTGCATAGTATAAACTAGCATAAGGAAACAGAGGTAAAGAAAAACGCAAAAATCCATATCCACCTAATTTTAAAAGAATTCCTGCTAAAATAATAGATCCTATAGTAGGTGCCTCCGCGTGAGCTTCTGGTAACCAAATATGAACTGGAATTATGGGTACTTTAACTGCAAAACTAGCAAAAAAAGCTAACCATAATACAAGCTGTCTCCTTTCACTGAAATCAACATTATATAAAATACTGATATTAGTAGTACCAGTTTCAAAATAAATTAACAAAATTGCAACTAGTATAAATAATGATCCAACTAAAGTATATAAAAAAAATTGATATGATGCCCTAATTTTTCTTGTCCTAGAACCAAAGATTCCAATAATTGCAAACATTGGAATCAAAACACTTTCAAAAAAAATATAAAAGAGTAGTAAATCTATAATTGAAAAAGCGTTTAGTAATAAACTTTCTATAATTAGAAATAAAATAAAAAATTCTTTTGTCAATTCTAATTGTTTAATTGAATTCCAACTTAATAAAATGCTAATCAAGATTAACAAACTTGTCAAAATTAAAAAAAATAACGAAATTCCATCAACACCCAAAACATATTTTACTGAACTAATATTAAAAATTTTCAAACTAGTAACAAATTGAAAATAATGATAAGATTCATCAAATAAAATCCATAGAAAAATAGTTATTAAAAAAGTTACAATAGAAATTGTATAAGAGATAAATCTTATTAAATTTAAATTATCTCTTGGAATAAATATCATTAACAGACAACCTAAAAGGGGAATATTATTTACCCAAATAAGAAAATTATGATTAAAAATCCAGTACATTATTTTTTTTTAATTTTAATTGAGTCTAAGTTGACTTGAACAACTAACCTCACGCTTATCAGGCGTGTGCTCTAGCCGTTGAGCTATAGACTCATTTTTTTTACTCATTTTAAAAATTTTTTAATATCTTATGTAAAAAAAAATAAAAGCATTGCAAACAAAATACATGAAATATATTTTATATAATTAATTATATAAAATATATTTATAAATTCCGTAGACAATATCAAAAATAAAAGACCCATTAATATTACAAAAATGTAATGAGCAATCTGGCCAGTCTGTAAACTTTTGGACTCAGTAGATAAATAAGGAACTATTTTCATTAGTCCAAAAGGACCAAAATACTCAATAATACCTTTATCAAAAACTTTTAAACATACATTATAACCAAAACTCAACAAATAAATTGCTATAATATTAGCAATTTTATCGAAATACCATTTTTTATTAAAAAAATAAAAAAAAGAGTGTGTATATTTTAAAAAGATTGTAGAAAAAATCTTAAAATCATAATTATAAATAAATAATATAATAACAACACCTAATATACTTACAAAAAAAGGTAACCACTTAATTATAACGTGCAAATTTTCTACTTCCACAAAATTTGCACGACTATAATGTGTTAAAATAGAAGATCCCCAAAAATCTGTACCTAAACCAATGATTATATCTTTTAATATAAACCCAAAATAAATACTTCCAATAATTAAAATTACTAATGGTACAATCATCCAACTAGAAGAATAATGTATATGTATTAAATTAATTTTAATCACATTGGTACTTTTTATAAAAGTTAATAATACCAACCTCATTGAATATATTGCTGTCATAGATGCTGAAATAATAGCTAACCAATAAGTAAAATCATGTATAATAAAATAACTTCCAAAAGTTAACTCCAAAATGAGATCTTTTGAATAAAAACCTGTTAGAAAAGGTATCCCTATTAATGATAAAGAACCAATTATTATTGCAATGTAAGCAATTGGTATAATTCTTATTAACGAACCTATCCTTCTTATATCTTGTTCATTAGCTAAACTATGAATAATATAACCTGCTGACAAAAATAATAATGCTTTAAAAAACGCATGATTCAATAAATGAAATATTGATGCCATATAATTAGAAATACCACAAGCGAACATTATATAACCTAGTTGACTGCAAGTAGAATAAGCAATAACTCTTTTTAGGTCATTTTGAAAAATGGCAACTGACCCAGCAAACAAGCTAGTCAGAGCTCCCACAACACTAATAATTACTAGTGTAAAATGAGAAAATTCAAAAATAGGAGAACAACGAACAATTAAAAAAACACCAGCGGTAACCATAGTAGCTGCATGAATTAAAGCCGAAACAGGTGTAGGACCTTCTATTGCATCAGGTAACCACATATGTATACCAATTTGGGCTGATTTCCCTATTGCACCTAAAAACAAAAATAAAGTAACAACATCTAAATATAAAAACTTAATTCCTAAACATTCTAAATAATTATCAATTATTGAAGGTGCTATACTAAATACAACATTATAATCTAGGGACTTAAATTTGAAAAAAATAAAGAAAATACCTAAACTTAAAAAAAAATCCCCAACACGATTAATAATTATTGCTTTAATAGCAGCTTTATTTGCTATTAATCTTGTAAACCAAAAATTAATTAAAAGATATGAAGATAAACCAACACCTTCCCATCCTAAGAATAATTGTATGAAATTATTTGCCGTAACCAGCATAAACATAAAAAAAACAAAAATATTTAAATAAGATATAAACCTAACTTGGTGAGGATCTTCCTCTATATACTCAATTGAATATATATTAACTAATAAAGAAATAAAACTAACCATTACTAATATTAAAGCAGTAAGGGAATCAAAATTAAAGCCCCATGATACAAAAAATATACTAGATTCAACCCATTTTGCTAGCAAAATATGATTATCATAAGCAGCCACAGAAACTTCATAAAAAATTATTATTGAAAATACTAGTGAAATGCTACTACAAAAATATGTGATAAAACAAGCACCTTTTTTTCCTAAGAATCTTCCAAATAGCCCACAAATTATAAAACCTAATAAAGGTGCAAAAATGGTAATTAAATACATATTGTATACTGTTTTAATCTACTTAGTTTATTAATTTTTTCTGAATTAAATTTTTATATAAATACATTAAGACAACATAATTAAAAAACTTTTCATTAAAAGTTATTTTACCAAAAAAAAGTTTATAATATTTAATCAAAATTTTTTCGTAAAACGTACTCTGTGTTGAAAGCATATGCTTTAATAAATTAATATAATTATGATTTAATTCTATAATCTTTTTTGATTGATATATTTGTTCTTCATTTAATTTTTCCATACTTGTAAATAAGCTTTTAGAAAAATTATTTCTTAATTTCATAATACGAAAACTATTTGGCAAAATTTTCAAGATAATAAAACTATAAGCCACTAATATAATAATTAATAACCAAAAAATTTGTGTAAAAATAATAACACGATCTAATTGAGGCATTCTTTCTTTTAATTTTTTAATGAAATTCTATAACATCATTTAAATAAATGCAAACCAACAGTGCAAAAACATAAGCTTGTAAAAAGGCAATCCCTAATTCTAAACCAATAAGAACAAATAAAATTAGTAAAGGAAATAAATGTAATAACGATAAAAAACCACCCAATGTTAATAATGTCCACGAAAAACCTGCAATAATTTTCAATAAAGTATGACCAGATGTCATATTAGCAAAAAGTCGAATTGCAAGTGTAAATACTTTCACAATATAAGAAATAAATTCAATTACAACTAAAAGAGGTAAAATTGCTAAAGGCGCACCTTTTGGTAAGAAAATAGCAAAAAAGTGGAAACCATGTTCCTTAATACCAATAATATTAATGCCTACGAAAACAGCAAAAGCTAAACCAAATGTGAAAAAAATATGACTTGTAACTGTAAAACTATAAGGAATTAAACCTATTATGTTGCAAACAAGTAAAATTATAAAAATCGTAAAAATAAGTGGAAAATATCTTTCTCCTTTCTTACCAAGATTATCAAGAATTATCACCATAACAAACTCATAAATTATTTCTATAATCAATTGCCAACGTGTTGGTACTAAAAAATTTGACTTTATTGAAAAAAAAGTAATGGATAATAATGTGAACAAATTAATAAACAAAAACAATGTTGCATTTGTAATAGATACATTATAATCAAAAATATTTAAAGGAATTAATGTCACCAACTCAAATTGTTCTAAAGGACTCGCCATAAAATTATTATTTAAATTAATTATAATCATGATATTTTCTTCAAAGTTTTAATGACTATTTAATATTTTGCATCAATCGATATAATGCGATAAAACCACCTAATAATAACAATAAATTATTAAACCAAAACCATGATATGAATGGTATAAATAAAATTCTTAAATACCACCCATCTTTAAAATTACCATCTCCCAACAAAACATAAAAATCATTCAAAATATTAGAATAAATAACAGACTTACTATTTAACAAACTTTGATACAAATAAAACCGCTTTTCAGAAAACAAAATATTACAAGATGAGTTCAAATCCAATAGATCATAACAATCTATAATTAAAAAGTTAGCATAAGTGCAAAAATAATTTATTGACCATAGCTGATTTAGATCACGAAAAATAATAACATTATTATTAAATAGTAAAGAATCCCCAAGGTTAAAATTTAGAATAAGTTCTTCAGTATAAATATTTATTAATAATAAACTTAATACTATAAAAAAAAATCCGATGTGATATATTATAAAATAAAATTTTCGCTGAATTATTAGAATTAAAGACACTATTAATATATTAATAAAGAAATGATAACTAAAAAAAAATTCGTAACTAAACAATTGTTTATAAAAAATAAAAAATGTTATAATTCCAAAAAAACTGAAAATCAGTTTTTTTGAATTCAATAAAAATATAATAAATAATATAATAAATGGTCCTAAAAATAACAACAATGTCTTGTTAAAAAAATCAAAACTAAATGATAAATTATTATTTATCAAAATGGGTAAAAATAATATTAGTAATAAATAAAAAAAATAAGAAACCAGTAACAAAAACATATAATAAGTATAATTAGGATAATTATTAAAACTTCTATTATTTGTAAAATATAAACACATATACTTACTAAATAATATTAATAAAACATTAAAAATTAACAAAGTTAAAAAAGCAAAAAAACTTACAAATGAGCTTGAAGAAATAACAAAAGAATGTACCGATTGCAATAAACCAGAACGGACCAACACCGTTCCTAAAACAATAAATAAATAAATATTTATACCTAAGAATAAAGTATTTAAATGAATAATACGTAATTTAAAATTCATCAACAAATTATGTATAAAAGCTAGAGTCAATAACCAAGGTATAAATGAAATAATTTCCACTGGATCCCAATACCAAAAACCACCCCAACCAAGTTCAGTATAAGCCCAACGACTCCCCAACAAAATACTAAAAGATAAAATAAACCAACCTAATAAGTTCAAAAAACGAACAATATATATAATATAAAATTTGCATTTTGAAATAAAAACAACCAAACAAACCACAAAAATAACTGAGTAAAAAACATAACTTATATAAATGAAAGGTGGATGAATTACTATGTTTATATCCTGTAAAATAAAATTCAATTCTTTACCCTCCAACGCATTAAAATCCAAAAAAAAGTTAAAATTTATAAATAATAATAGGAGTAGTAAACTAAAAAAACTTAAGATAAATAAACCAAAATAAATAGTATTGAAGAAATGAATTTTCAATAGCAATATTAACTTATTTATTAAAGCATTAATAAAAATAAAATAAATTATAATTTGTAACACAAACCATAATATTAGAGATCCTTCATTATTAGACCAAATAGTACACAACTTATAAGGGGCAGGTTGATTTACAGAAGATAATTCTATTACAAATAATATAGAAAAATCAGATTCTAATAATATTATTCCCATAAGCCAAACAATTATTATTATAATAATATATACATAACCTATATAAAAATAATAATTGTAAGATACTTTAATATAAGTAGTAAATTTATTATAACCATTGTAAAATTTTACGTATATAAAATTAGTAAAAAAAATAAATAAAAAAATAAAAAGAAAATGCAAAATATATCCAAACATATTTCATACATAAAGTCTTATTTTAACATAATTAATATATCCGTAATAAAAGAGAACAGATATTTTTTTTATAAAAAAAATATCTGTCTAAACAAAAAAGAAACCTTATATATTAAAGGAAAAAACGGTAGTGGTAAAACTACGCTATTAAGATTAGCAATCGGACTGAAAAAATTTCATGAAGGATCAATCTTATGGTATAATACTTATTCACATACAAGAATATTCTTCTTACCAAATGACTCAAATCTGGACTTCAAAGACATTACACTAATACCTATTATTTACGAACAAACAAATCATTTAAAATTTCTAATAAATCTTTTATCAAAACACATAGATGAAAAATTTGAAAAATTATCAACAGGAGAAAAAAAAATTACGCAATTAAGTAATTTAATTATATATCCCAGCCCGATTTGGTTGCTTGATGAACCTGAATCAAACTTGGACGAAATAAATCAGTTAAAATTAAAATTAGCAATTAATTTACACCTAAAAAACATGGGAATCTTATTTATAGCAACGCACAAACAAAATTTATATAAATATTCTATTCATTTATAAAAGACCTCATAAAATATGAAAAAGCAATTTTATAACTTAATAAATAATAGCATAATTAGATTAATTAAAATAGAGTGCACTATTAACAAGAGTTATAATTCAAGTTTAATAAAAATCATAAGCTCCTACCTTATTTTAAATGGAACTATCATCACTTATGAAAATAAAATTGACTTTATAACAATAGTTTTATTAAATCTAATGATTCTAATAATTCTAAGCTTAGAATTATCACGAATAAAAATAAATAATAATACCATTTATGATATCTATCTTATAAAGTTTAATATAATCCCATTTTCAGTAGTATTCATAACAAAACATTTCACGAACTGGATCAAATATATAACACCAGTATTAATTATAAATATATTAAATTTCTACATATTTTTTAGTTATGATATGAATAAACTTCAATATCTAAATATATTCATATTATATATAAATATCACATATGATTTTTTCATTATTAATTCTGTTGTTCAATATTTTTTTACGACAATAAAAAATGAAAGCTTATTATTACTAATAATTCTATTACCCTCTTATATACCTTCTGTTATTATCACCATACAATCCTTAAATATAAACATGACACAAATAAGTTATATAATAGTATTTCCAACAATTTACAGTTTATTATTAAGTTTATTTATAAACTTACTAATAAACCTATACTTCAAATCGTTTAACATTGATTAAATAATTTAAAAAAACTAGACAAACTAGACTTATTACGAAATTTTTTTCAAAAACAAAAAGATCAGAAAATGCTTTTTTGTTTAAAATAATTTTATTTCTTTGAGAAAAAAATTTTAAATAATTATAAGATACATTATTATTTATAAAAAATAAACTATTAAGAATAATTTGATTATATTTACTGATATCCCGTTTTATCAATCTTCTGTGTTGAAAATTATAACAACATTTTTTATTAAGAAAACACTTCATAAATTACAAGCGACGTTTTTTTCGAGGACGACAACCATTATGAGGAATTTCTGTTACATCAGCAAGAATATCTATGTCGATTCTATTTTTTTCTAATAAATCAACGACAAGTTCGGACCCTTTACCAATTCCTTTGAAAAATACAGACACCATATGAATTTTTTCCTTTTTTAATTTAGCTACAACTTTAGTAACAGCAAGACTAACCGCAGTTGTAGTAGACCGCCTAAAACCTTTAAAACCAACACTACCTCCAGAAGCCCAACATATTACATTACCCATATGATCTGTTACAGAAATAATTATATTATTTAAAGAAAGATGAACATGTATAATATATTTCATAAATTCATAATTTTTTATGTAAAACCAATAATAAAGGTTTTCCCTTTTTAATATTATCTGAAATTTTAAAGGAATGGTAATCCTCTATATGAAGACCCTTTGAAGTAGAAACAATTACATTAACATATGTTTCTTTAATATATTTTAATAAATTTGATCTATAAACTGGTTTTAACATAAATCTGCGTTTCAAATTTAAATAAACTAAAATTTGCGAATGATCAATAACTAAAAATTTTATAATAAGACCCTCTTTTAGTAATAAATGTAGTAAATCTAATACCAAAGATGAACGCATTGTTAACAAATTTGATATGCGTAAATTTTGCATAACATTAATATGATTAGAAAAATTTTGTAATATATGGTTCATATAATAATCATTAATTTTTACTAAGATAATTTACAAGAGGAAAGGGATTCGAACCCTTATATTCGGTTTTGGAGACCGAGACTTTAATACCATTAAGCTATCCTCTTTTATTTTTTATAATTACCAAACTGCTTTTTTTACACCTATAAGTAACCCTGTAATTGCTTTTTGTCTAAAAATAATTCTAGAGATCTTATATGAAGAAAATACAGAACGCGATCTTATTGTTAAAACACAACGGTTTCTAACTTTCATAAACATACGTATAGGTTTTATTCTATTCGAATATCTTAACATAGCCACTTTTAAAATAAATGGAAAAATGATATGATTTGTTAGAGAATTACAAATTTTGTGCTTTAATTCATATTTGTAATAATTTTCACGGTAAAAATTGTCCCGTTTAAACTTAAATCTCATTGTTATTTTTTTTTTAATTTAGAAAATGTTACTTTCAACCAATAAAATCATAATTAAAATAAGATATTAATAATTTATTATGAAAAGAAATTTTTGAGGAAAAAATCAATAGCAATTTTACAGGAAATATATTATCATAAATTATATTACTAAATGCATTGTTATTTCGAATAAAAAGAAGAAAACCAAAGTTAAAATTATAAAATGTTTTTGTAATCTTAATATTTAAAATTATATCATCTAACCAATTATATAATTGGTTCCCTCTTATTGTTAGTTTTATATGTAGTTTTGATGTGTTTCTATTTAAAGAACTTTTTATAAATTGATTTGGAAATATGCGGATACCTGTATAAAGTTCTAAAGATATTAATTCATAAAAATTCTTAAAATTATTATTTTCGAAACAAATTGTGCATTTTTTTAAACGTGGTAATTCAAATTTATTTGATTGATTTAACTTCATAATTAATTGGTAAGAGATAATAAAATCATAATAGTATTGCAATCTATTCATATACATCAATAGTGTTTAAATCATTTTATTTCTATCACAAAATATACTTAGATAAAGATAATACTTTTGTGAATTTCTTTATACGTAATACATAGCTAATAGGCCCTTTAATTCTTGTAAATAATAAATTTTTTTTGTTATCTAAAATTACAACACCATTATTTATAAAACTAGTTAAAAAATTATCAAAAGATCGTTTTTTCTTTTTTGTTTGAACCACCAATGCATAGTAGATAGATCCTCTTTTTATACTAGTTTTGAAATTAGGTGAAGAATTAACCACATTTTTAACGCTAACAACAATTAAATCACCAATTTCAGCAAACTTAGGATTATTACTACCAAGAATTCGAATACATTTAACATTTTTCACACCCGAATTGTCAAATACTTTAAGATTAGTACCAACATAAATCATTGTATATATATAAATTTAAAAATTAAAATTATATGCTAAGCAAACTTTAATAGGTAATCGAACGGAGATTAAATTAACTAATTTTTTTGCAGTTATTATAGAATCAAGATTAAACTCTAGTAAAATCTGTCCTGAACTGACACGAATAATCTTTGTTTTTAAAGATCCTTTACCACCACCTATCCTTGTTTCAGATCCTTTCGATGTTGTGAAGATTAAGGGATTTTCTCGTGACCAAATAGTGGCGCATTGATTTACTGTATTAAATGTTGTATTATGGTATTTCACAAATTTCAAACATAATTTTTTTACTGTTTCTATTTGTGAAACAGTTATATAACCAGAACTTAATGCTTTTAGACCAAATTTCCCATAATTATTAGTATAGCAGTTTTTTGTTTTTTTTTTTAGAGAAAGTAAATGATTTTTAACAAATTTTTGCTTATATGATTGCATTATTCTCATTTTGTTTTATTAAAAATGTATGTTCATTCAATTATTTATAAAACATCCAAACTTTAATTCCATAAACTCCATATTTTGTTACAAAGTCCTTTATTGCAAACAAAAGAGTATACTCTTTTGTTTGCAATGGGACAGTTCCAATCTCTATAGTTTCCGATGTTGTTATTTGGTTTTTTAAACCAAGTAGACGTCCATTAACTAAAATTTTTACACCTTTTAGAAAAACAGTTTTTGTGCCGAAAAAGCGATCATACGAAGTAATACAATCACAATAATAATAATTACTAAAATCTCTTTCGTTGTTTTCACGATAACATATCGAATAATGCGTACAACGCGAACTAAACCCTGTTGGAATTTCTCTTTTTTCATCGATTTTTTCATTTTCATAAATTTTTTTTATAGAACTCTTTAGTTGATTAAGAATAATTTTTAAATCAACTTCTTTTTCCATCATCAAACAGATCCAATTAACAATAAAATTAGGATGTTGCAATAAGGAACTATGACAATAATGGTTAATTTGTACAAATTTTTTAAAGTAAAATTGAAGTAATTGGCTGATTGAATACCAGAAAGTATCTTTTACACCAAGGCTCAAATTTGCACTATGTAGATCTGAATGTGAATAATATGTTAAATTAATTAATAATTTGGTACGATAATCTTTTAATATCAAATTCCCTAAAAACAAAGATTGTTTATATAAAATTCTATTTATATATTCGTACAATTTCAAATTTTTTATTAAAAAATTTGAATAATTATACGAATATGTATACCATTTATTCTTCCATTCCAAAAGGTATCCCAACCGATAATTATTAGGATGAATTTTATGACTCATTCATTTATCAATTTTTTTTTATAATTAATGAATTACAAATATATATATATATTAATTAAACTCTTAAACCCCTACCACCCCTACCTAATATTTAATAAAACAAGACAATTTGTAATAAAAAGCTAATATATAGTATATGATAAAATTAACCGTTATAATTTTTCCTCAATCTGGGATAAAAGGATTCGAACCTTTGATACATAGTTCCAAAAACTAATGCCTTACCACTTGGCTATATCCCAAAAGCTGTATGTTAATGCTTGTAGCTTAAAGGATAAAGCATTAGACTACGAATCTAAAGATTGGAAGTTCAAATCTTTCCAAGCATGATTGATTAGGATGAAGTGGGATTCGAACCCACGGTATTTAAATGAAATACGCTAGTTTTCAAGACTAGTGCTTTAAACCACTCAGCCATTCATCCTTTTTATTAAGTCAAAATGATTTATTTATTTTAATGGATAATTCTAAACCTATTGAGTTATATTTAAGAGAATTGAAATATAGATTTTATTATTTTATCTCTAGCTTATTATTATGTATAACATTAGTTTTATATAAAATGGATACAATCTTATTCATAATTTTAGCTAATTTACCAAAAAAAGAACTAATTGCAACTGAAATATATGAAATTTTTATAAGTTATATAATTATTATAACAAATTTAAGTCTATTATTTTGCTATCCTTTGTTAGTTTATAATTTATTTTCATTCTTTTGTAATGCTTGGACTATAAAGGAAAAAAAAATATTCTTATATTGGATAATAATAATAAATTGTTTTTTACTTAATAATTTCTTCCTTACATATAGCTTTCTAATTCCTACCTTATCTTTGTTTTTTTATAACATAGAACAATTACATGATGATTTTGCAATCCGATATGAGATAAAAATTATTAATTTTATTTATTGGTTTTTTAATAATTTATTAAGCTTTATAAATATATATATATTTCCTTTAAGCTTGGTAACATTTTTTAAATTTTATCAAATTGTAAAATCATTAAAAGCACAAAGACGATATTTCTTAACGCTAAATTTGTTAATAAGTTTTGTTTTATCACCAGATATATTATCACAAGTAATAATTTTATTTTTATTATCAATAAATTATGAAACTTTTGTACTAATTATAATCTTAAAAAAAATAAACATTATTAAAAGCTTAAAATAATTAATTAATTTTTATTAGCTAACTTACTATTTTTTCAAATACCCATTTTGTCCCTTTCGTCTAACGGTTTAGGACAGTGCTTTTTCGCAGCACAAACACGAGTTCAATTCTCGTAAGGGATATCTGCGGGATAGAGTAGAGGTTAACTCATCAGATTCATAACCTGAAGATCATAGGTTCAAATCCTATTCCCGCTTAATGTTATGTTACAATAGTGTTTAATTATAATTAAGCGTTTTTAGCTTAAAGGATAGAGCATCAACCTTCTAAGTTGGATAGTGTAGGTTCAAGTCCTACAAAACGTGAATAATTTATATTTAATAAATACTATTTTACATAACAAAAGCTAGTTTTGTTTAACTCAAAAATTGTTCTTAATGGAATAAAAAAATTGAATAAATTATTTATGAATACTACTTTACAAAGCGCAAAAATAATTGGAGCAGGATTAGCTACAATTGGATTGGCTGGTGTAGGAGCTGGAGTTGGTATTGTATTTGCAGCTTTAGTAAATGCCTATGCGAGAAATCCTTCGTTAAAACAACAATTATTTGGTTATACAATTTTAGGTTTTGCTTTAACAGAAGCGGTGGGTCTTTTCGCGTTGATGATAGCTTTTTTAATTTTATTCACTTAAATATTAATAATTGAAAACATACTTAACGGATATAGATTTAAAGGTAAATCATCTATCTTCCAAGTAGAAATTATGGGTTCAAATCCCATTATCCGTAATAAAATAACAAAATAATTTTATAATTTTACTCGCTTGGTGAAATTAGGTAAACACGACGGACTTAAAATCCGTTCCATTCTTGGTTATCGGTTCAAATCCGATAGCGAGTAAGTATACTAAAAATATATAAAAAAAAAGCAAATTTTTTAATGAAAAAATCATATAATTTGAAAAAGTTGTTAAAGTACTTAAAGTTCAATGAAAAAATTCAAAAAATAGATTTAGATTTCAAACAATTTGAAAATTTCCCTTATTTAACTACAAAGAAAACAAGTGATCAAGAGTATAAAAATTTTTTTAGAACACAATCACAAGCACAAAAATATATTTTTGGAATAAATAAAGTATTTGATAATAATTTTTTTAAACGAACAGATGTTATTTTATTATTATCTAACTTTGTAAACAGTATTTGGCAAGCTAGACAATGGATTAAACATGAGTTAGTTTCTGTTAATAATGTGAAGATTAAAAATCATAATCAATTAATTCATAATAATGAAATTATTTACTTACATCCTAAATTATTTAAGTGTATTTATGATAATTTAATCTATAAAAATAATTTTATAAAGACAGATCTTGAACAAAATACTAATTTAAAAGAATCTTTATATATTAATTATTATATTTATGGTAGTGTATTTATGCAGACAAATTTTAGAACACTATCTCTTAAAGTTATTTATATTTAACAACTATATGAAGAGAATGGGATTCGAACCCATGATATACATAATTCATTATGTATATGATAGTTTAGCAAACTACTGCTTTAAACCACTCGGCCATCTCTTCTGAAGTTTTTTGATTTCTAATTCCAATCCAATAGGCAATTAGCTCAGTGGTAGAGTACCTCGTTTACACCGAGGCTGTCAGCGGTTCAAATCCGTTATTGCCTATGAATTATAAAATTTTTAAAATAATAAAATGCCAACATTAAATCAACTTGTTAGAAAACCTAGAATAAAAAAACTGAAAGTAAAAAAAAGAAATATTTTAGGTAACAATAATCCTCAAAAAAAAGCCATTTGTTTAAAGGTTTATACCACAAGCCCTAAAAAACCAAATTCAGCTGAACGTAAAGTAGCTTTAGTAAAATTATCTAACGAGAAACGTATTATTGCATATATTCCAGGTGAGAAACATAATTTACAGGAACATTCAATGGTTCTTGTGCGTGGAGGTCGTGTTAAGGATTTACCAGGCGTAAAATTTCATTTAATTAGGGGTGCTTTAGATCTTAGTGGTGTTTTGAATAGAAAAACGAGTCGTTCTAAATATGGTACTAAAAAGGGGATATAGTTTAATTAGATAGAACATATGTTTTGCACGCATAAAGTTGTTGGTTTGAGTCCAACTATCTCCATTAATTTTGTTATCAAAAAATTCGCTTACATTTATGAATTATAACTCGTTAAAAAATTTAAATTTTTTCGTCAGTATTTCTTTATTAATTTCCACAGCGCTTTTTTTTTTAAATAAAAATATTTTAATGTGTCACTTAATATTTTTAACTATACTAATGCATGTTCAATTAAATAAAGATGAAATCTTAGTAGATTATTTACATCAACCAAATCTTTTTATTTTTAGCAAATATCTGCTAAAGATTTTAATGATTTATAACTTTTTATTATTTTTTCTATTGTTTTAATTTTGTATATGAAGAGAGAGTAATTCAAAGGTAGAATATTAGTCTGTCACGCTAAAGGGTGCGGGTTCAATTCCCGTCTCTCTCGTTAAATATTTAAGTATTAATGAAGAGAACAGGATTCGAACCTGTGTAGATAAATTATCAATAGATTTACAGTCTATCGCTTTTGACCACTCAGCTATCTCTTCTAACCATTGTTTTTATTATTAAATTAATATATGATATATGAGCTTAAAAATCAAAATTACTGTTACTTCCATTAGTTTAAAATGGAATAAATAATAAGTCTCTGATAGCTCAATTAGGTAGAGCAATTGACTGTTAATCAATTGGTTGCTAGTTCAAATCTGGCTCAGAGAGAAAGAAGGATAAAGTTTATGAATAGAAGTTAATGTATATAAATTTTATAAAGTTATTTAATGAGTTTGATCCTGGCTCAGAATGAACGCTAGTGGTTTGTTTTAAGACATGCAAGTCAAACAAGTATCATATTTTGTAACTTGTGGCGAACGGGTGCTTAATATATAAGAATTTACCCAATTGTTTAGGTAAATCCTAAATAATATTACATAAAGATTAATCGCAATTGGATAAGCTTATATAGGATTAGGTTGTTGGTGGTAAAAAGACTACCAAGCCGATGATCCTTAGCTGGTCTTAGAGGATGGTCAGCCACATTGGGACTGAGACAAGGCCCAAACTCCATAAGGAGGCAGCAGTCGAGAATATTAGGCAATGAGCGAAAGCTTGACCTAGCAAAACCACGTGTGTGATGAAGGCCTTTTGGTTGTAAAGCACTTTTGTTAGAGATAATAATGATAGTATCTAAAAAAAAAGTCCTGGCAAATTCCGTGCCAGCAGCCGCGGTAATACGGATAGGGCTAGCGTTATTCGGAATCACTGGGTGTAAAGGGTGCGTAGATGGGTTGAAATCACTATAACAGAAAAAATAGTGCCTAACACTGTTAAAATGTTTTAGTATTTTCTACCTAGAGTTTAAAGGACGGTTATAGAATTTTGGGTGTAACAATAAAATGTTTAAATATCTAAAGGAATCCCATCTGTGAAGACGTTAATCGAATTTATAACTGACATTGAGGCACGAAAGTGTGGGGAGCAAAAAGGATTAGAGACCCTTGTAGTCCACACCCTAAACGATGAATGTTAAGTCCTGGTCCAAATAGTATAGATCAGGGGATTAAAGCTAACGTATTAAACATTCCACCTGGGAAGTACTATCGCAAGGTAGAAACTCAAAGGAATTGACGGGAACTTGCACAAGCGGTGGAGCATGTAGCTTAATTCGATGTTACACGAAAAATCTTACCAATTCTTGTCATTTTAATAAAATCATTATAATTAATGATTTTATATATTTAAACAGGTGCTGCATGGCTGTCGTCAGCTCGTGCTGTGAAGTGTCTGGTTCATTCCAATAAACGAGCGTAACTCTCATAACTTACATTTAGAATAAAAAAATTTGTAAGTTAAACTATTAACGATATGTTAAAGGAAGCGAGAATGACGTCAAGTCCTCATGGCCCTTATGAATTGGGCTGCATACGTGCTACAATGGTTTAATACAAAAATATTTTTATTATGTAATTAGTGAAAATTTTGTAAAATAAACCTTAGTTCGGATTATTCTATGTAATTAGAGAATATGAAGTTGGAATCGCTAGTAATCGCAGAAAAGAATGCTGCGGTGAATAAGTACCCAAGTTCTGTACACACTGCCCGTCACGCTATGGGAATTAATCCTGTTGGAAAAGAAGCATATATTTATAATTTATTTTTATTAGTATACTGTTAAAATAATGTTTTAATAAAGATAAATTATAAGTCATGATCTTGATAACAAGATTAAGGACTGGAGTGAAGTCGTAACAAGGTAGCTGTAGGGGAACCTGTGGCTGAAGTGTTTTAATTTTTTTATAATTCCTTTATCCTTCTTTTATCGTTTTTCTACAAATTATATTATAATATATAAAATATGTTTCAGCAGAATTATTATTTGATTTTAAGTTTGATTATGTTTTTGTTAGGTACCTTTGGTATTTTTCTTAATAGAAAAAATATTTTGATCATATTGATGTCCTTGGAATTAATGATATTGGCCATCAATTTGTTGTTTGTTACTTTTTCTGTTTTTTTAGATGATGTTGTAGGACAATTGTTTTGTTTAATAGTACTAACTGTCGCTGCTGCAGAATCAGCTATTGGTTTAGCAATTCTTGTTGTTTACTATAGAATTTGTGGAAATATTTCAGTTGAATTAATTAATTTAATGAAAGGATAATTTCTATAAGGTAATGAATATTTTTGTTTGGTTATTAAAACCTAATAATATTTTTAAATATACTAGTAATTTATTAAATTACGTATTTAACATTTTTTGTTTTTCTTTAATAATAAATTTGTTATATTTATATATACTGAATTTTATAGATTATAAACAAGGTTTTTACGCACAAATTATATTCGTGCATATTCCAGCTGCTTGGATATCTATTTTTACTTACATTTTGTTAGGTGTAAGTTGTTTTTTATTTTTGTTATATAAACACCCTTTATTGATTTATATTAATGATGTATTTTCTTTTTTATCTTTGTTATTTGTTATTATTACTTTAATCACGGGTTCTTTGTGGGGAAAATCTACTTGGGGAACTTGGTGGGTATGGGATGCAAGACTTACTTCTGTATTCGTAATGTTTATTATATTATTGAGTATTTTAATCTTAAGAATTGTGATCATTGATTCATATATTAGTATAAAATTAATATCTTTTTTAGGGTTGTTAGGTATGATTAATATCCCTGTTGTTAAATTTTCTGTTCAATGGTGGAATACTTTACACCAACCTTCTAGTATCACTTTATTCCAATCATCAATAGATTATTCTCTATTGACATCTATTTATGGTATATTTTTTGTTTTTCTTTTTTTTTCATTTTGGGTTTTTATTTCTTATATGAGAATTATTGTTTTGGAATTGAAATATTCATAATATTTTTTTTATTGATTTTGTTTTCAAGCATGATCGCATAAGAACATTCAATGAATAGTTAGGTATAAAAAGTATAAAAGGACGTTTTGTAACGAAATTCATAGGGAAGTTAAAACTTGTGATCTTTGAGTATCCTGATTGTGAAAACGCACTTTTATTAAGTGTTTATGAAAACTTTGTGAACTGAACCATCTTAGTAACAAAAGGAAAAAAAATCAAACGAGATTTTGTAAGTAGTGGCGAACGAAAACAAAATATTAGGCTTAATATAAAAATCTATTTAATATGAAACTGCCATAGAAGGTATAAGCCCTGTAATATTAGAGATTTTATTTTTAAAGTAATACGATTAAAATTTCGTATGAATTAAGGGAACACCACTTTCCAAGCCTAAATACTTTTTATAACCGATAGTGCACAAGTACCGTGAGGGAAAACTGAAAAGAAAGGTTAAAAACCTTAATTTTAAACTTGAAATTGGATGTTTACAATCAGTTGTAGTATATAAAATTATTTATATTGCAGCGTACCTTTTGTATAATGGACCAACAAGTAAAAAATTATAGCGAGCTTAATTGTGTAAAAAGTAGGCTGAAGTAAATTAATTTATCTTAGTTATAATTTTTTGACCCGAAGCTAAGTGATCTAATCGAGAGCAGATTGAAATTGTACGAATTATGTACGATGGAGGATCGAACCCGTATATGTAGCAAAATGTTGGGAAGACTTTTGATTAGGAGTGAAAGGCTAATCAAACTTAGCGATAGCTGGTTTTCTACGAAATCTATTTTAGTAGAGTGTCTTATAGGTTTATTTCAGGTAAAGCTCTTAACAGAAAAAGGTGATTTTCAATCTTACTAATTCTGTTTAAACTCCGAATTGTAATAAATTATTTTAAGATAAACAGACATTGGGCGATAAGGTTCAATGTCGAAAGGGCAACAACCCAGATCTCTTGTTAAGGTTCTTAAAAAATATATAAGTTAATAAGGATGTTATTATAGTACAATATAATTAGGTGGGCTTAGAAGCAGCCATCCATTGTAAAACGTGTTACAACGTGTTATTTTATATAATAGCTCCAAAAATAATAGGAAATTAATATATTTACCGAAACAGAGGATATATATATATATATATATCTGGTAGTAGAACGTTCTATATAAATTATTTGTTTAAGTTTGAAAAAACTTAAACAATTTTATTAGAAGTGAAAATGTTGGTATGAGTAGCGAAAATTATGATTTATAAAATCATAATCACCGAAAGTCCAAGGGGTTCTATGCAATTTTAACCACATAGAATTAATCGGTTTCTAAAAAGTTACATGAAAATGTAATTTGATGAAATTAATGTTGAAAATCATTAATCATTTATGGTTGATGTTTCACAACACGACAGAATTTTATTGTTGTTTATAAATAAAGATTTTTTTATAAGCAACAGTAGAATTCTCAAGAAATAATCATAATTTAGTGACCGTACTAAGACCGACACAGGTGGACTGGTTTTACAAAACTAAGGTGATTGAGTTAACCATATTGAAGGAATTCGGCAAATTAGCTCCGTAAGTTTGCAAGAAGGAGTATCACATATTTTGTGGTGACACTAAAGAGGGAGTAGCGACTGTTTACTAAAAACACAGGACTTTGCAAATTTGTGAAAAAATGTATAAAGTCTGACGTTTGCCAAGTATTCGTAGGTTAATTTATAAGGTGTTAGCTTTATAAGTAAACCCGAGTAAACGGCGGTCCTAACTATAAGGATCCTAAGGTAGCGTAACCCACTGACGTATAATTTACGTCCTGCATGAATAACGTAACGACTGCTCCACTGTCTCCAGTATGGTCTCAGCGAAATTGAATTCTCCGTGAAGATGCGGAGTACCTGCAGTTAGACGGAAAGACCCCGTGATTCTTTACTATAGTTTTGCATTGTTATTTTTAAAAATATGTATAGTGTAAGTGGGAATTATATATTATAGATTAATCTATAATATATAATGAAAAGTGGAATACCACTCTTATTTTTTTGGATAGCTTACTTTTTATCTATGAAAGGACATTGCAAAATGGTTAGTTTATTTGGGGCGAATACCTCCTAAAAAGTAACGGAGGTGCACAAAGGCAAATAAGAACTCATTTTTAAATGAGTTTATAAATGTAATGGTACAAATTTGCTTGATTGAAGAACTTATAAGTTCTTTAAAGATAAAAAGTCAGTCATAGTGATCCGATAAAACTTTGTGGAAAGATTATCGCTTAACAGATAAAAGAAACTCCGGGGATAACAGCGTTATCGTTCCTAAGAGTCCTTATCGACGGAACGGTTTGCGACCTCGATGTCGGCTCATCATATCCTGGAGCTGTAGTAGGTTCCAAGGGTCCGGGTGTTCACCGGTTAAAATGGTACGTGAGCTGGGTTTAAAACGTCGTGAGACAGTTTGGTCCCTATCTGCTGTAGGCATTGAAAATTGAGGGATTATATTTCTAGTACGAGAGGATCGAAGTATATTAATCACTGATGAACCAGTTGTTTTTAATCGATGCATAGCTGGGTAGTTACATTAATTTAATATAAATACTGAAAGCATATAAGTATGAAGATTTTCCCAAGATAAATTTTCGAGAATATTCTGAAAGACCATCAGATAGATCGGTTCAAAGTTATTATCTTGTAATAGATGTGCTTATGAATACGAAAATATCATGTGTTCATGTTTGAAAACGGAAATTCCGTTTTCAAACATGATTTTTTTATAAAAAAAAGAATTTTATGGTGAACTATATAAATAGACCTATTTCTCCACATATTACTGTGTATAATGTAGAATGGAATTCAATTTATTCTATTTTTCATAGAATTAGTGCCATTGTTATGGTATTGGTTTTTTTTGCTTTTGTTTTTGTTGTTTTTTTTCTTAAGTTTTATCTATCTAATATCTTGACTATATGGTTAGTACTTATCTTTAATAAACCATTTTTTTTAGTTTTTCTATCGTTGGGTTTTTTTTATAGTCTGTTATTTTTATATCATTTATGCTCAGGAATTTATCATTTGTTTTTAGAATCAGGCTATTTTTTTCAAATTGAAAAAATTAGTATGATTAGTAAATGGAGTCTAATTTTTTCAATCATTATTACTTTTTCTTATTTTTTGTTAATTATTTATTGACAAACTTAATAATCATTAATTGCTAAATGAAACTAAGAAACTTCTTTTTAAATCTTGGGAAAAACTCTTCTTTTAAAAAACTTAATAACTTAAATCAATTTGATTTTTCATATAGAATTTTTAGAGTGTATAGATGGAATCCTTTATTAATAAAAAAACCTTGGGTCAATAGTTATGTTGTATCTATATCAAATTGCGGTCCTATAGTATTAGATGCTTTAATTAAAATTAAAAATGAACAAGATAGTACTTTAGCTTTTCGTCGTTCATGTAGAGAAGGTATTTGTGGGAGTTGTGCTATAAACATTAATGGTAAAAATACATTAGCATGTCTGTATAAATTATCAAATAGCAGTAAAATTATTCACATTTATCCTTTACCACATATATATATTATTAAAGATTTAGTACCAGACTTAACAAATTTTTATTTTCAACACAAATCAATTAAACCCTGGTTACAGTATGATAATGTTAACAAATTACAGAAAGAATTTATTCAATCTAAGAAAGAAAGATCGTATTTGGATGGATTATATGAATGTGTTTTATGTGCATGTTGTTCAGCTAGTTGTCCTAGTTATTGGTGGAATTCTGATCGTTACTTAGGTCCAGCTGTTTTATTGCAAGCTTATAGGTGGGTTATAGATAGTCGCGATAAACAAACGTCTCAACGTCTAGAATATTTAAATGATTCATATAAATTATATCGATGTCATACGATTATAAATTGTACCAAAACATGTCCTAAGCATTTAAATCCAGGTAAAGCAATTGCTAATATAAAAATACTATTGGAGGGCGAGAAACGAGGATTGAACTCGTAGTCTACAGATTCACAGTCTGTCGCTTTGACCATTTAAGCTATACTCGCCTATTCACATTTATTATGAAGCGAAAATAGCTCAAAGGTAGAGTATGACTTTGCCAAGGTTATGGTTAAGGGTTCAAGTCCCTTTTTTCGCTAGTAAAAAAAAATTTATACAGATGCATTTAAATTTATTATTGTTTTATTGTTTTGCAAGTATAACTATTTTATCTTCTTATATAGTAATTAGCTTAAAAAATTCAGTTTTCTCTGTCTTATTCTTAGTTCTCGTTTTTTTAAACACATCTGCCGTGATAATTATATTAGAAGTTGAATTTTTAGCAATACTATTTTTAATTGTTTATGTAGGTGCAATTGCAGTTTTGTTTTTATTTGTTGTTATGATATTAAATATTAAATTTTCCGAATTTTATTATTCGATGAGTCAGTATATTCTAATGGGAAGTATATTAGGATTTATCTTTCTAACACAAATTTTTTTAATCTTTGATACTGGTATTTTAGCAGATTTCACAAAAAATGTTTATAATGTTTCTTCTGAATGGAATATTGAGTTATATTCGAAAAGTAATATTGAAACTTTAGGACTATGTTTATATACAAAATATATATATATATTTTGTATAGCCGCAATGATTCTATTAATTGCTATAATTGGAGCAATTACTTTAACTATACATCAGCGAGGCTATGTAAAAAGACAAGATGTATCAACTCAAGTTATACGCAATTTTAAAGATACTGTTTATTATATTGATAAGTTGAGCAGTAGTTAATTCATTATTTACGGATATGATGAAACTAGGTAAACGTATCAGATTTAGGATCTGACGGGTTAATTACCCTTGTGGGTTCAAGTCCCACTATCCGTGAATAATTTTTTTTAAGTTTATTTAAAAAAAGAAAGATAACAAAATTATGAGATATTTAAAACAACCTGTGGTTTCTTTGATTAATAATCATTTAGTTGATTATCCAACTCCTATTAATATTCACTATGCATGGAATTTTGGTTTTTTGGCATTTGTTTGTTTAGCTATCCAAATTTTAACAGGTGTATTTTTGGCCATGCATTATACTCCTCATGTAGATTTAGCTTTTTATAGTGTAGAACATATTATACGTGATGTAAATTACGGATGGCTATTACGTTATGCTCATTCTAATGCTGCTTCTATATTTTTTATTGTGGTTTATATTCATATTTTTAGGGGATTATATTATGGATCGTATTTACCTCCTAGACATTATACATGGATTGTAGGCGTTTTAATTTTGTTTTTAATGATGGCTACTGCTTTTATTGGTTATGTATTGCCATGGGGACAAATAAGTTTATGGGGTGCAACGGTTATCACAAACTTGGTATCAGCTATTCCAATTATAGGTCATCCTATCGTAATATGGTTATGGGGTGGTTATTCTGTTGATAATGCTACGTTGAATAGGTTTTTTAGTTTACATTATTTGTTACCTTTTTTAATTACTGCTATAGCTTTTGTGCATATAGTAGCTTTACATCATAGAGGTTCAGGAAATCCACTAGGTGTTGAATCTATGGTTGATAAGATTTCCATATATCCTTATTTTATTATTAAAGATTTTTTTGGATTGGTTATTTTTTTATTAATTTACACATTATTGGTATATTTTATTCCTAATTTATTAGGTCATCCAGATAATTATATTGAAGCTAATTCTATAGTAACTCCTACTCATATTGTTCCTGAATGGTATTTTTTACCATTTTATGCTATTTTACGCAGCATTCCACATAAATTAGGTGGTGTTGTAGCTATAATTATATCGATTAGTATTTTATTTTTTCTTCCTTGGATGAGTAGTAATGAAATTAGAAGTTCTATTTTTAGGCCTATTTATCGTAAATTGTTCTGGTTATTATTAACTTCACTTTTTATTTTAGGCTGGGTCGGAAGCAAACCTGTTGAAGAACCTTATATTTTTATTGGTCAAATAGCTAGTTTTTTTTACTTCATCTATTTTTTTATTTTTATTCCTGTTTTAGGTAGATTGGAGAAATTTTTGCTAGATCATGATATCTATATCAAAAACAAAGGTTTGGATAGCTCAGTATAGGTTAGAGCAGAGGACTGAAAATCCTTGTGTCAGAGGTTCAAATCCTCTTCCAGACATATGTAAGGAATTAAGGGTGCATAGCTCAGTTGGTTAAAGCGACAGATTTTTAATCTGTAGATCTTGGGTTCAAATCCCAATGCACCTATATTATGAAAAAAAAATATTTTATAATGAAAAAATTTAGTATAATTATATTTTTGTTATATTGTAATATTATAATATGTGGAAAAGTTTATAATGATGCACCTATTTCTTGGCAAATAGGTTTTCAAGATCCTGCTACACCTGTAATAGAAGGTATTATTAATTTACATCATGATTTGATATTTTTTTTTGTCTTAATTTTTGTTTTTGTTGTTTGGATATTGATGAGAGCAATCTATCTGTTTAATTTTGATAATAATAAAGTTGCAATAAATTATTCTCATGGCACATTAATTGAATTAATTTGGACAGTTGTCCCTATTTTAATTTTAATTTTAATAGCTGTACCTAGTTTTGCATTGTTATATTCTATAGATGAAATTATTAATCCAGCTGTTACAGTTAAAGCAGTTGGTCATCAGTGGTATTGGAGTTATGAATATTCAGATTATATTACTGATTCTGGAGAAGTTATTAATTTTGATAGTTATATGATTCCGGAAGAGGATTTACAAAACGGTCAACTCCGTTTATTAGAAGTTGATAATAGAATGGTTATTCCTGTAAATACACATGTGCGTATTATTGTAACTAGTGCAGATGTAATTCATAGTTGGGCTGTCCCATCTTTAGGTGTAAAATGTGATGGAATTCCTGGTCGTTTGAATCAGATTTCTTTATTTATTAAACGAGAAGGTGTTTACTATGGACAATGCAGTGAATTATGTGGGGTAAATCATGGATTTATGCCTATTGTAGTTGAAGCAGTTTCTTTAAATAATTATGTAGATTGGATTCAAAAGAAATTGTATGATTAAAAGAAGTTAATGAAATGAATAATTTAAACAAAAGTATTACTATTAATAATAAACATTTATTTCATTTAGTTGATCCAAGTCCTTGGCCTTTGATAGCATCTTTTAGCTTGTTAGTATTTTTATTTGGTCTTGTATCATATTTTCATGGTTATAAAACTGGAGATTTTCTTTTTATTTTAGGATTAATTATACTAATATTAACAGCTTTATTTTGGTGGCGTGATGTTATTCGTGAATCGACTTACGAAGGTTGTCATACTAGTTTAGTTCAATTAGGTTTGCGCTATGGTATGGTTCTTTTTATTTTTTCAGAAGTGATATTATTTGTTTCTTTTTTTTGGGCTTTTTTTCATAGTAGTTTATCTCCTACAGTAGAATTAGGTATAACATGGCCTCCTAAAGGAATTGAAATTTTTAATCCTTGGCAAGTTCCTTTTTTAAATACAATGATTTTATTATTATCGGGTTGTTCTGTTACATGGGCTCATCATTCATTAATTCATGGAAATCGTTACCAAGCTATTTTAGCCTTAATTTTTACGATTCTTTTAGCTATGGTATTTACTAGTTTACAATTTTATGAGTATATGTTAGCTTCTTTTTGTTTGTCAGATGGTATTTATGGTTCTACATTTTTTATAGCTACAGGTTTACATGGTCTGCATGTTATTGTGGGTACTTTATTTTTATTAGTTTGTTTAACTCGTCTATTTTATTATCAGTTTACAACACAACATCATTTTGGTTTTGAAGCCGCTGCATGGTATTGGCATTTTGTAGATGTTGTTTGGTTATTTTTATTTATCTCTATTTATTGGTGGGGTAGTGTTTAAAAAAATAAATTATTCTTTATGGTAAAATATTTGTTTCTGTTATCTATTTTTTTAACCGTAAATAGATTTTTCATTTTAAACGAGGAAAGTTTAGTTTTATTGTGTTTTACGATTTTTGTTTTTATTGGTATAATAAAAATAAACGTTCATATTAGTATATATCTGGATAGCAAAATCGAAGATTTACATAAAAACTTAGAGATATCAATTAGTTCAGTGAGATCGCAAATTTTTTCATTAAATGGTACATGGAATTATTTAAATAATTCTGTGTATTTGATTAATAAGTTTAAGAAATATAGTAATTTACAATTGTTGAATGTTGAAAAACAATTTGTGATATTTTTAATGTATAAAATTAAAAATATTCTTTTTGATCAACTTTCGAGATTTGAACGGGTAGAAATTGAGACTTATACTCTAATGAAAATTTTATTACAAATTCAGTTAGATGATATAATAAAACAATTTTTAAATATTGATAATGTTGCTAATTCATTTATTAATCATGAAAAAATTATATTGATTTAATAAATGTAATAAAATCAGGGTTTTGTTATAATGAATTTTAGTTATTATTTTTTGGATAAGTGGCAAGTATTTTTTTGGAGATTCGATAAAATCTTTATAGGGAATATTTTTTTTGTAAATATAAAGGAAAGAAATAAAACTAATTTCTTTTTTTATCCTATAGACTTTGTTGCAAAAAAAAATAAAGAATTTCATAAAGGATCTTTAGTTAATAATATTAATAACAAATTTTTGATTCAAATTTTAAAAAACCATAAAGATAACTTTATTTGTTTATATTTCTTTAACGATTATAATAAAAATTCATTTGAAGAAAATTTTGAAGGTATACAAAATTATCATCATGTAATTTTATATTTGCAAGGAATTGGTAACAAAATAGAATATTCTAAAGATAAAAGGCTTCTGCTATTTAAATTGGATCAAAGTAATACGTTGAAATTACCTTTAAAATCCTTAGATTATGAGTTGACATTATTGGATAATCAAACACTCCTAATTTCTGGAATTTCAAAGGAAAAAGTTCACTCTATAGCAGCAAAAATTAGGTCATTTAAATTATCTGATCCTTATAAAGGTAAAGGCATAAAATATTTTATGGAGCATAAATATAAATTAAAAAAAGCACAGAAATAATAAAATCTTAATAATAACAAAGTAAGGAAACATTCGAAACCTTTTCGAACTCGATAATGAAACTTATTTTTGTCTAGAAATACTATTTGTATGGAAATCCTAGAACTGTTAAGATTTTAAATTTTATAAATTCATTTTTAGCGGACTAGTTCAGTGGCTAGAACAACAGAATCATAATCTGTGTGTCGGGGGTTCGAGTCCCTCTTCCGCTAATATTGGCTAGGTAGCATAATTTGGATAATGCAAAAGATTGCAAATCTTTTTATAATGGTTCAAGTCTATTCCTAGCCTTTTTGCAAAATCTTATTTTCAGGACGTAGCGCAGTGGTTAGCGTATCTGTTTTGGGTACAGAAGGTCGCGTGTTCAAATCACGCAGTCCTGAAAATAAACTCTTATGGTGAAAATAGGTAGACACGATAGTCTCAAAATCTATTACTTGTTAAAAGTGTGTTGGTTCAAATCCAACTAAGAGTATTAGCATCTTTAAATATAATAAAGATGTTAATGTTTTTATTTAATT